AATTCCGTCTGTTTTCTGGGTTTGGAAAAGTGTGGATTTTCAAGAACGGGAATCCTACGATATGGTGGGAATCTCTTATTCTAATCATCCGCGTTTGAAACGTATTTTAATGCCTGAAAGTTGGATAGGGTGGCCTTTGCGTAAAGATTATATTGTCCCCAAATTTTATGAAATCCAAGATGCTCATTGAATGATAAAACATGGATCTTCACTTCTAGAATTCTATAGATTCCAGGCTCTGTTCTCGGTGAAACATAGGAATTTAGGTCTCATTTGTAGTCTGGCTAGGATAACAAACAAGACAAGACACTTAGGGCTTCATTGGGATTCTCAAATTTGAAAGATACTTTTTTCGGATGATCCAAGCCAATAGGATGAACCAAATGAGTTCTGCATCATGAACTTTGTCGTGCGCACATCACTTAGACGGACTCTAATAAAGTCATGTAATGTAGGAGGCAATGCAAAAATAGAATTTGAAAAAAATACAAGGGAATGAAAGGATATCGGATTCGATTTCTATTCGTTTTTTTTGAAGGAGAGGATAAATCAACTCAAAAGAATAGAAATCTAGAGTCTCATTTCTTAGATATTTTGTCTAAGAAAGTCTTTACCCATCTATCAAATCAAAATAGATGGGATATCTCTCTAAAAACCGAGAGGGCTAATATGTATTATGATCTAGACTCTTTATGAATTTAATCAAAATGTATCTCGATTCATATCAATTACTTTATAGAGGCTCAGCCAAATGAATCGTGTGTCAGGAACCAGATTTGAACTGGTGACACGAGGATTTTCAGTCCTCTGCTCTACCAGCTGAGCTATCCCGACTATTCTCGATACTGCATCCTCATTTTACTAGAGAAGTTGGGTATATGTCAATTGAAAGGATATTAGAAAGTCTCGTCCAGGTCCCGAAATTTATTGGATCGTCAAAAGAACAACTTAGTAAGTTTCCGGATGAATAAAAATCTCCATTGTGAATCATTGAAATTCAAATGGGGATTCCTTGTTCAAAGATGTTCATTTGTACACGTATAATCTATCCCACAAAACTCGTGAGAAGAGAAAAACCTTTCCGCTCAGAGTGGTTTGTAAAAGCGTAGGTGAATGGGAAAGAGAAGGAATTTGGAAGCGCTAACGAAAAAAAGGATCCATATAAAGAAAAGGATAGACTCAAGCGTTAGACAGTGAAATGGGCTCTTTGGGGATAGAGGGACTTGAACCCTCACGATTTCTAAAATCGACGGATTTTCCTCTTACTATAAATTGCATTGTTGCCAATATTGACATGTAGAATGGGACTCTATCTTTATTCTCGTCCAATGACTCAATTCTTCAAAAGATCTATCAGACTCTGGAGTGAATGATTTGTCTCTTTATTCTTCAATCTGAATCGATTCACAAGAATTCTTCCATTTTTCATATAACAAATACAGATTCGAGTCGTCATTAATCATTTGATATTGTATAGTATTTCAGTACGCATACCTTACCTATGTATATTATATAGGGTTATCCTTCACTCTTTCTGAAGTTTCAAGAGCAAGATTCCTTTACCAACGTAAGACAATCAACTCCATTTGTTAGAACAGCTTCCATTGAGTCTCTGCACCTATCCTTTTTGATTTTCGCTTTCTTTGTTTTCAGAAAACGGGATTTGGCTCAGGATTGCCCATTTTTGTTAATTCCAGGGTTTCTCTGAATTTGAAAGTTCTCACTTAGTAAGTTTCCCTACCAAGGCTCAATCCAATTAAGTCCGTAGCGTCTACCAATTTCGCCATATCCCCCTTTGAGATTAGGATCTCACTGTGATGTCCTTCCCACTTGTCTTTTATTTCTACCGGCACTATTGAATTTAGTAGAGACTTATTGCTATCTCGAAAAAGTCTTTTCTCATCTTTGCTTTTTGGTCCAATCAAAAACGATTTTATTATTTATGTCTCTACAATTCAATATAAGTGGATCCATCCCATATATCTATCTGTCCTCCTTCCGATCACTTTTCTATGTAATTTCCATTACTTAAACGGTCTCTTTTTCGTCCTAAATTCCACCTTTCCGAATGAAAGCGGCGGCATGTCTCATTTGTTATAACTACGAATTCCATTCAAAAATTAGAATTTGCAAAATAGATGATAGGGAAGAAAAGAGAGAAGGGTAATCAAAAGAATTTCAAATGTCGGTTGAATTCAAAAACAAAAAATTTTTGAATATTTATTCATTTCTTATTCAATAATCTATAATATTATTGTGAGAAAGAAGTCGAAATTCGATAGGTCCAAATTAATCGTTATGTTCTATAAATAAGATTTCAGGTTTTTTGAAATTCTATAGTTTCTTGTTTTTGATTCATATTTATTATGAATAGCTCAGAATTTCAAAAAAATTGTATTCTAATTAGTTAATAGCAAGCAAGGATTCTGAGAGTTTATTGAATTCCTAGGCGTGTCGAATTTCTCGTATGTCAGCCTACTTAGCTCAGAGGCTAGAGCAT